TTTACTACAATTACTTGAAATGCGTTTGGATAACATCCTTTTTCGATTGGGTATGGCTTCAACTATTCCCCAAGCCCGCCAATTAGTTAACCATAGACATATTTTAGTTAATGGTCGTATAGTAGATATACCAAGTTATCGCTGCAAACCCCACGATATTATTACAGCAAGGGATGAACAAAAATCTAGAGCTCTGATTCAAAATTATCTTGATTCATCCCCCCGTGAGGAATTGCCAAAACATTTGACCCTTCAACCATTCCAATATAAAGGATTAGTCAATCAAATAATAGATAGTCAATGGGTCGGTTTGAAAATAAATGAATTGCTAGTTGTAGAATATTATTCTCGTCAGACTTAAACCTAATTAAAATAAAACAAGAAAACAAGGGTTCGGACAATTTTTCCCTTTTCGCCTAAGCAAAAAGACCCACCAAAGTAAGGAGTTTGATACGGGGATTTTTCTCCCATTCATGGATCACGGATCGGTAGGGAGATTTTCATTCCCTGTTGTCTACTCTTTCCAGTATTTTCTTTTCTGTACTGCAGAACATAGGAATAAAGAATCTATATCAAAATAAAAGAAAGGTTTAACTTAACTGTTGGAATAATGGTATCCATTGTTATTTGCTTTGATACATTGCTGTCAATAAGATTGGTGAATTAGGTGAAAGGTACGGAAAGAGAGGGATTCGAACCCTCGGTAAACTAAAGCCTACATAGCAGTTCCAATGCTACGCCTTGAACCACTCGGCCATCTCTCCTACATAATGATTATGGCCCAGAAACCGAGTGAATAGTGAGTCATTCAAATTAGCATATTAGATTTTTTGATAGGTACGTACAGTCAATTCTAACTATCAAAAAATATAGAAAACTTGTCATCAAAGAAAAACCCTTCCTTCTAAGGGGGGGATAAAGATAATCTTTTTTGTGAAAAACTAAAAAAAAGAGATATATCTATTCATTTCATTTTTGCGAAGAGGACGCTCCCATCTTTTTCCAATAGTTATTCTTTTTACTTACAATATTTCTACCAAATTAAATCAATTTTATACCAGATTAAATCAATGAATTAGAACGAATCAATTGATCTATTTTTTTTTTTTTATTTCTTTTTTTTTATGTTATTTCGTACTGTACAATTTCTTTGTTTGTGGGATCATTTTCTCACAAGAGGTAAGTAAAAGAAATTATAGAATGGATTGCTACCTATGCCCAGATCTCGGATAAATGGAAATTTTATTGATAAGACCTTTTCAATTGTAGCCAATATCTTATTACAAATAATTCCGACAACTTCAGGAGAAAAAGAGGCATTCACCTATTACAGAGATGGTGCGATTTGATGTTTTTTTTTCTTTACCGCTTTCAGTCTTCGGAGAAAGATACATTATTTGGGAGAGAAAGAAAAAAATTATTGAAATAAATCTACGCTTATTGTGAAGGTGAAGTTTGTAAATAAAACAATTCCTTCTGTCGTGTATCCCCGATTAATGCAGCCTCAGATGCTTCAATTGTCGATTCTAGTATTGAGCGAAAGGTTACACCTATGGGTTAGGTCAACCCTACTCCACTAGTACCAATAGGCAGCATAGGGGAAGAAGCACTACGCCTAGGAATCAACAATACGAAAACTTTGTTATAAATTATACCTTTTCTTTATCGGAATCGGGACTAACAAGAATGGTTGGTACAACAAACATCCATCTCGTTCGTATTTTGGATACCCGTATAACCATCGAAGACTGTTGAAGTGACTAATTCCCGGAAATGAAGGAGTGTTAAGAACAAAGAAATTGTTAGAGTTATCATTTTTATCTAGTACCACGATACTTGATGTTAAGAAAAGATCTTTTACAGGAAGGTTGGCTAGAGATTTCTTGTAAAAATACTAGCCCCGTTCGGTTCATAATGAAATTATTTCAATCTTTTTTGATTCCATGTATTATTCTCATTATGCACATAAAAAAGGAGGAGCCGTATGAGATGAAAATCTCACGTACGGTTCTGGAACGGAGATTCTTTGAATCGAAGACGACCGTAACGGATGTCGGCTCAATCCGAAGGAAATTATGCGGAAGCTTTGCAGAATTATTATGAAGCTATGCGACTAGAAATTGATCCCTATGATAGAAGTTATATACTCTATAACATAGGCCTTATCCACACAAGGAACGGAGAACATACGAAAGCTTTGGAATATTATTTTAGGGCACTAGAACGAAACCCGTTCTTACCACAAGCTTTAAATAATATGGCCGTGATCTGTCATTACGTGCGACTATCTCCACTATAGAAAGAAAAAAAGGAAAGAAAGAGCAAATCCGCTAATAAATACTAGAAAATAGGCTTTCTACATATCATATCTATCGTGTCCAAAACAACGATTTTTATCAGCTGTAGCAAAGAAAAAGAAAGAAACTTCATAGAAGTCCAAATATGAAGAAATAGGTATGCCTAGATCCTTTAGTCTATGGATAAAGAAAGGATCTAATTG